TTTTTATAGATCGTTCGTCAAAGCTTTTTTATTTTAAATTTCACTATTTCAATTTAAAATTTAATTTTTAAATTGAAATAGAAAATATATTCATTTAGAAATTCCCTTTGATTTTAGTGGAGTAATGTATTCTATGAATAATAAATAAATATGAAGAATACTCTTTCAATCAAAGAAATATTTCAATTATTTCCATGTTCGTATTTCGAAAGTAAAAAAACGTAAAAGGAATACAAAAGGTAGGAAATTTATTACAGCTGAATTCTTCATAAATTTTCTATTTCGATGAACTGACTCTTACCAAAGTTGGATATGGACCATGAGGAAGAACGGAACCTTTTTTACTTTTTATTTTGTTTACCTCTTTACTGTTCAAAGATCAAAGAGAAAACCATTCTGTTATTACATTACGTGGATACACATTTTCTATGGGAAACAACATAGACATTGTAGTTGTCCAACGAGATAATGCACATACTAAAATATTGTCTTGGGCGAGTCATGCGCACTTACCGTTTGTTTTAGTTTTATTATTTTAGAAATTTTATTTATGTTGTGCTTGTTTTATTGAACCCATTTCATATCATGGTTCAAACGTTAAAAATCTACTACGAAGAAGTTCCCGTGGATCATTTGTCAACTGCTCAATCGAAGTCATTGATTCTTTTGATCGGGATTCATATTGAAAATAATCAGAAATCTAGGAATTATAATCGCTTTCGATTATTTAAAATTAATTGAAATCAACATAAATTAAATACAAATAGATAAAGCAAAGAAATAGAATTGGGACATTATATACATTATCACTATGTATATTCTATATGTATATATATGTAATAGATTTCCCTATATATAGGAAAGGAATATGACGATACTATTGTAGATTGATCTATATTAAATTAACCTGTATTACAATACAACTTTATACACAATACTAGAATACACAATACTAGATAGTATGGTAGAAAGATTCAGATATTTCTTTCTACCATACTATCGTATCTCATAGAATACGGATGATTCTAGTCTGCCCATTTCATTTAAGACGCGAAATTTGAATCCTTTTCTTTCAATTATTGATAAGAACTAAAAAGTCAAGTTTAATTCAAATTAATCACCTTGGCTGACTGTTTTTACGTATATTATAAGTAAAAAAGCGGTAGGAACTAGAATAAACAGTGCAGTAGCAATAAATGCAAGAATATTTACTTCCATAATCTCATTTGTTTAATTTTTCTTTAATTCGAAATAACTCGGGAGTTAATCCCATAGAGATAATAAATCTTTCGCCTGTAAATTCAATGGGATGAATTACATCTCGATGATATCGAATCGGATCAATATCATGAATAACAATATCTGAGCTATCAAATGGACTCATCGTCAAGAATTGAATAGTATAACATAGGAAGATCTTTTATCCATACCGAACTCAAAATTTTATTCCTAATCCAATCAATAATTCCTTTATTTATTTATCATTCTTTTCCATTCTTTCTTTTCTATAACCTACCGCCCTCTTTGTACAATCATCCGATGAAGTATTATCTAACCGCCTTTCCACTTACCATTGGTTCTAAACAAACCCCACCAAACAATAGAAGCTAAATTAAAAAAAAGGAAGGAGTTAAGTTCTAAACTCGTTTTTTTAATGATCTAATCTTCTTGGAAAACAAAAGAAGTATGATAAAGATGAGTACAAGTTCCGGTATAAAAAAATATAATATTCCATCAAATTCACTATATTATATATATTTATATATAAATTTTGTTCTTTCAAGGAAAAAACCCTTATAAAATAAATTTGCATTCCCTCGCTAATAAAAAAGCGATCCTTGTTTGATCTTTATTTTTTTAATATCCTCTTTCCTTGGATTAGTAACGGGACACATATATCAAAAGCTCAATGTGAAATTTGAATGAGATAGATTATTTCAAATTAGTGAAATTATAAATTGAGGTTACACAAAATAGGGCCAGAAAAGGATACGCTTTTCTTTTAAAGATTAAATCTATCACAGTAACTATGTTAAATTAATTTTATATCGTACAAATTCCATTTATGTATGTACTCCCGGGAAACATACAGTACTCTATTCCACATTCCACAGATCGGGAGTAATCGAAAAAGAAAAAGCCAGGCCCAGTACGGTATCCTGTGGAATCCTGAATCTGATGCTAACAATAATTGTACTAATCCACATATGTCTCTCTCCCATCAATCGAATCGGTACTAGTCGAAGAAATGGAAATTACCCCATTTGTTTGATGATAAACGTTAAACGAAAAAGAAAAGAAGAGGGATTGCCGTTGGGAATTAAATTCTGCTATTTGTACTTCTTTTCACAAAAAATAGAGAGATGAATTGATATATTTTTTTATTGGATTTGGATTCGTCGGGACTGACGGGGCTCGAACCCGCAGCTTCCGCCTTGACAGGGCGGTGCTCTGACCAATTGAACTACAATCCCAAGTAAATACCATAATAAAATAAAGT